CCTTTTCTCAATAATGAGAAACAATTTGAAAGAATTGAGTCGACCACTAGAACTACTGGTCTTAGAACCAGAAATAAATAGGCTTGTTTTTTATTCACTTCAATCAGAATTCCAATCCGAACTCAAACATGGATTGGTGTTTTTTTTGACAAATCTTAGAATCCAGATTTTTGTGTCGTAAAAAAAAAAACGAATCGAAAAAAAAAAAGATTTTTTTATTGAACGTGTTCATTCATTTTGACTACTTTAAGCGCATTTCTCAGAGTCATTTTGACTCCAACTCCACCCTCCCGGAGTTCATTCTCCGGGGAACCCCATTTAAATTATTTCGGTGTATTCTTTCCAATCTACTTTTTCTCTGATTTCGTTGGAAATCATATAAAGACAATTCCTATTTGATATAGCTATTTGGGCCAGTATTTTACGATTAAGAAGCAACTGCCTCTTATATAGATCATGTATTAATTTACTATAACTATAGGATACTCCCTTTTCTCGAATTACTGCGTTTATCCGAGTGATCCACAAACGACGAAAATTTCTCTTTTGCTTATCCCTATCCCGATGAGCCGAAACCAAAGCTCTTATTTTCTGTTGAGTAATAGTTCGAGTAAGTCTTGAATGAGACCCTCGAAAACTTGATGCAAATAAACGAATTTTTGTTCTACGTTTCCGGGCTATATATCCGCGTTTAACTCTAGTCATTGAATAAATAAAATTTTGACAAATAACTAATTGATTTTTTTCTTTCAGTTATTATTTTTCCCGTCCTGGCCTATTAATAACTAATAACCAAACGGATTTTTCCAATGTATAAAATAAAAATTCCAATGGCTTTGGCTACTATAACCTTCCCGACCACGATTTTTTGGTATTTTACTGCGAAATATGAAAGAAATAAGAAAATTTCTTTTGCTAGGTGTCAGAAATCTAGTCAAAAAAAAGAAATAGAAATTAAATGAATAAAGAAATAGTGGGTTTCCTCGTTTCTATGGTTACTTCTTAAACGGTGAGGTCTTCTCTATACACCGGAGCCTTTGGCTTCATTTAATATTTCATCAATGTTATTGGTAACTTGTATAGTTCACACCACACTCTTCGGCTCTACCCAGGAATTATCCAGTAATAGGTCTTTCACAAAGAGACCCACCTATACAGTAACGGTATTTAATTATGAAAGTTAGCTGGGTAGCTGACCCTCGTAGTCCGTTCTTGACCGAGCGAGAACTTCATTTTTCTGTTTTTTTTTTTTTGAATTTCAATAAGATTTTTCCGCTTAATGGATAACCATTTGCTACCAATGGAGAATTTTTTCTCATCTTAAATTCAGGTGATTGGATTTGCACCAATGGAAACCATAAACTTTATACACAATAGAAGGATAGATTTGCTTATTTTTAGATAGTGAATGGAGTCCCTTCTTCCATTCTATCCTATTCATCCTATTCACTGGTACTGATCATTCATACTGGAAGCGGTTTTCTTGGCTTTTTTGTGTCAGCTCATGATCTAAACGAGTCGCACATACACCCTAGTACATGTTCCTCGACGCTGAGGACACCCCCGAAGAGCGGGGGATTTCGTGACATTTCGAATGGGCTGTCTTGTATTTCTAATAAGTTGTTTAATAGTTGGCATGTTGAGTCATATACATAATGGGCTGGTTTAGATTGATCCTAACCGGATTTTTTGATTTAATATTTATATAGTCAACTCATAGATAAAATCCCAAATCACTGATTTGCACAAAATCCATTTTTTTCATTCAACTGCTACAAGATCAACAATTCCATAAGCTTGGGCTTCTGTTGCTGACATAAAAACATCTCTTTCCATGTCTTCAGATACAACCCATAAAGGTTTGCCCGTCCTTTGTACATAAACCTTTGTGAGGGTTTCGCGTAGTTTCAGCAGTTCTTCCGCTTCCAGGATAAATTCTCCCGTTTGTGCTTCATAAAAAGAACTAGCAGGTTGATGGATCATTACCCTGATAATAGTTCTATCTGGTGTGATGAAAGAAACAGAAAAGAAAGATAAAGAAAAATAGGAAAAAGCATAGAATTGAACAACCGTACGGGCATTATCTTTTATGCATTGCATACGGCTCTATAATGAAATTGACCCCTACTTTCCCGTTCAAGAAAGCTAAAAATAGAATCTATCAACCCCAGATGGGTAAATGATCAAAATGCCACCCTTCTTTTTTTTTTCGGAGAAGTTCAAAAATACTATGATGGCTCCGCTGCTTTCTATTTTAAAATGGATTCTTTTTTTTGTCTTTGATTCAGCAATCCCAAAGTTTCTTTTTGAGCCAACCAAAAAATAAAATTTGGTTTTTTTCGCACTCTTTTTTATAACTTAAATATTGTTAAGAGCCCATCGGTGTGAAAACAAATAAGTTTGTGACGCTGAATTGGACTTCCGATAGATAAGAGAAAGTCGGAAATATCTTTTATCTCATACTACTCTCTCGATACATAATCAAATCTTTTGAAAAAAAAATTAATATCGAATTCGAAGTGCCATGCTATTATTACTTAATATTCATATGGCGAAGGCATAGTTTTCTTTTTTCTCTCAAATAAAAAAACTTCATTGGCGCCAAGCGTGAGGGAATGCTAGACGTTTGGTAATTTCTCCTCCAACCAGAATAAAAGATCCCATTGACGCGGCCAATCCCATGCATATTGTATGGACTTCTGGTCGTACAAATTGCATAGTATCATAAATGGCTACTCCGGGTATTACCCATCCGCCAGGGGAGTTTATAAACAAATAAAGATCTTTGGTCTCATCCTCGATACTGAGATATACCATAAGACCAATAAGTTGATTCGAGATCTCGCTATCAACCTCTTGGCCTAAAAAAAGTAATCTTTCTCGATAAAGTCGGTTGAGTAGGGTAAAATTGTATCCCTTAGGAACCGTACATGCACCTTTTGATGCATACGGTTCAAAAAAAATTGCGAAGAAAAGAATCAATGTATAGATTCCATTCCTCTTTCTTTTTCGAGTTTTTCTAACTTTTTAATGAATTAATGAAAGGGCTTTTTCTTCGATTTTTCAATAAAGATGAATTTTTATTTCTTCTTTGATAATATCAAAAAAGGGGTAAATAAACTTATCGAATTTACTTCTCATTGATGTATTCTTTCATCGAAATTCAATCCAAATCACGATGATATTTTCTTGTTCCTGAATGGGCCTCTTTCATCTTTTTAGGTTTATGCTCTACTCCGGGTAAAGATCCGCCCGATTTTGATTTGCACATATAGGACAAATCTTCCCATCACCATTTCTTATTGTTATGACTTTACAAATAATCATTTATGATACACGTAGTAATCATAAATATATTACCGATTGGGTTTTTCTAAACGGAGTCTGGATACCTCATTTTTTTCGTCCAGCCAAAGCCAACCATAAATTATTTTCTAATTGATATAATTCTATGAATTCCCCAAAATAATGCATTTAATTGCAGTTCACGCTCCAATTTTTCGATGATTCAATTTCTCTTTCTTGGGCGAAACAGAGGATATCTCGGTCGGGGGAGAGAACGGGGAAATCCCATATGACCCAATATATCTGACAAGTCGCACTATACGTCAACCCAAGATGCATCTTCCTCTCCAGGACTTCGGAAAGGTACTTTTGGAACACCAATAGGCATGGATTGAAAGAAAAAAGGAATTCAATACTATATTTCACTTTGATGTGGAAACGTAACAATATGGTTTTATTGTCTTTATAATATTGACTTTATCATATTTATTTTATCCATAGATTCGAAAAATTTAGAAAGAAATACAAAATAAATAAAGGAAATTTATTACGAATAGATCCTTCTAATGATAAATGAAGGATGGACACATTTACTCATAGAAAATGGTATCAATCCACCATTGCATATTGGTACTTATCGAGTATAGAATAAATCTGCTTCTCTTTGTTCTTACGAACAGAATTCTTCCATTATTACGAATAGAATATAGAATCATAACCCTTGTTAGGAAATAATCTACTGAACAGGGGAAGTCTATAGGATAGTCATAGTATAACCTTTCCAATGCAATAAAGTTACGTAGTGTCTATTTTTCTTCGATAAAGGGGTATTTTCCATGGGTTTGCCTTGGTATCGTGTTCATACCGTTGTATTGAATGATCCCGGCCGGTTGCTTTCCGTTCATATAATGCATACAGCTCTGGTTGCTGGTTGGGCGGGCTCGATGGCTTTGTATGAATTAGCAGTTTTTGATCCTTCTGACCCCATTCTTGATCCAATGTGGAGACAGGGTATGTTCGTTATACCCTTCATGACTCGTTTAGGAATAACCAATTCATGGGGGGGTTGGAGTATCACAGGAGGAACTGTAACGAATCCCGGGATTTGGAGTTACGAAGGTGTAGCTGGGGCACATATTGTGTTTTCTGGCTTATGCTTTTTGGCAGCTATCTGGCATTGGGTCTATTGGGATCTAGAAATATTTTCTGATGAACGTACAGGAAAACCCTCTTTGGATTTGCCCAAGATCTTTGGAATTCATTTATTTCTCTCCGGGGTGGCTTGCTTTGGTTTTGGTGCATTTCATGTAACAGGTCTGTACGGTCCTGGAATATGGGTGTCCGATCCTTATGGACTAACGGGAAGAGTACAGCCTGTAAATCCGTCGTGGGGCGTGGAAGGTTTTGATCCTTTTGTTCCGGGAGGAATAGCTTCTCATCATATTGCAGCAGGTACACTGGGCATATTAGCGGGTCTATTCCATCTTAGCGTTCGACCGCCACAACGTCTATACAAAGGATTACGTATGGGAAATATTGAAACTGTACTCTCCAGTAGTATCGCGGCTGTCTTTTTTGCAGCTTTTGTTGTTGCTGGAACTATGTGGTATGGTTCAGCAACTACTCCCATCGAATTGTTTGGTCCCACTCGTTATCAATGGGATCAGGGTTATTTCCAGCAAGAGATATATCGAAGAGTTAGCGCCGGGCTAGCC